AAGATAGAACGGAAAGAAGTCCGGCTACGAGGTCTGAGTATTAAGTATGAATCATAGTTCGAAAACTTTGTGATCTATTTGATCTATTTCGTGCTCCAGATACTCGAATGAATATCCGACGAAGTAAAACCATCTTAATAAAGATGACAGACCCCATTCTCTGTACTATCCATAGGGTCAATTCTAACAAGTCACACACTCATATTCCGGAAATATACAATGCAGAAAAAAATTTCGCGGTCGAACTACCAAAGGAGAATAGGCTAAAAATTTTAGACCTACATACTTTACTTTTTTGTATCGAACGAAAAGCTAGGACTTCAAGATTCTTCTCAGTCTAATTCACTGAAATTCCATCCAGTAGAACAGAAGAATTATAAATCTCTAAAATAATAGATAGGAATACCGCAAATAGCGCCATTGCAACACCCATCAAAGGGGTCGTTCCCCATCCAGGAGCTACTTTACCATATTCGGAATTCAACGGTTTCAATAACTTCCCTACAGTAGTGCTTCTTGGACCAGATCTAGAACTATCTTCAACAGTTTGTGTAGCCATAAATCTTATTTTGTATTCATTACGATCTGTTGACTTTGTATACCATTCCGTTGTAAATAAACGATCTTAGCATAGATCCATTGTGGTCTTTCAATTCTATAATAATGGAAACAGCAACTCTAGTCGCCATCTTTATATCTGGGTTACTTGTAAGTTTTACTGGGTATGCTCTATATACTGCCTTTGGGCAACCCTCTCAACAACTAAGAGATCCATTCGAGGAACACGGGGACTAGTTGACGTAATGAGCCTCCAACTATTTGGAGGCTCATTACGTCAATGAAGATAATGAAAAATTATTTCATTTTTTAGTTGAAATTGTAGGCGGTTCCCGAAAAAAAATAGCGAAAAAAATGATCCCTAAAGTCGATACTAAGAGAAATGTATAAACCAATGCTTCCATAAATTTGATCGTGGTTTACAATTATAGCTTTCATACCTGTTTTGTTTATGTTTACTTAGGAGTATCCCTCCGGATAAAGAACAAAAAAGAGTCAAAGAAACGGCAGCGATTTAAATCAAGATTCCTACAGTACCCTACCTATTAAATAAAAAAAATCGCAAACAGAAACTAAAAGAAAAAAGCAATGTTGCATCAGACTGCTTGTCTTTTTGTAGTTGGATCTCCAAGTTTTTGGAATGCCCCAAATTCCACCTGAGCATCCAAATCTGGATCAATACCAGCAAAAACATCTCTGAAGAGGGTTCTAGAACCATGCCAAATGTGTCCAAAGAAGAAAAGTAGAGCAAACGAAGCATGCCCAAAAGTAAACCACCCTCTTGGACTGCTACGAAAAACACCATCGGATTTCAAAGTAGCACGATCTAATTCAAAAATCTCACCCAATTGAGCCCGTCTAGCATATTTTTTCACAGTTGCGGGATCACTATAACTCACTCCATTGAGTTCACCACCATAAAATTCAACAGTTACACCTACTTGTTCGACACTATATTTAGATTCTGCCCTTCTAAACGGGACGTCGGCTCTAACAATTCCGTCTCCGTCTACCAAAACAACCGGAAATGTTTCAAAAAAAGTAGGCATACGGCGTACAAAAAGTTCACGCCCTTCTTTATTTCTAAAGACGGGGTGTCCTAACCATCCAACAGCTATTCCATCCCCATTGTCCATTGAACCCGCTCGGAATAACCCCCCTTTTGCTGGATTATTACCAATATAATCATAAAAAGCTAATTTTTCAGGAATTTTAGACCAAGCTTCTGATACACTTTGATTTTCAGCTAGTCCAGCACTAACTCTTCGATATATTTCTTGTTGAAAGTATCCCTGATCCCATTGATAACGAGTAGGACCAAATAATTCGATGGGAGTAGTTGCAGAACCATACCACATAGTTCCAGCAACAACAAAAGCTGCAAAAAAGACAGCAGCAATACTACTGGAAAGGACGGTTTCAATATTTCCCATACGTAATCCTTTGTATAGACGTTGAGGCGGACGAACACTAAGATGGAATAAGCCCGCTAATATACCCAACGTCCCTGCTGCAATATGATGAGAGGCTATTCCGCCCGGAACAAAAGGGTCAAAACCCTCCACGCCCCACGCCGGATTTACGGGTTGGACCTTTCCGGTTAGTCCATAAGGGTCGGATACCCATATTCCAGGACCAAATAATCCTGTTACATGAAATGCGCCAAAACCAAAGCAAGCCACTCCTGAAAGAAATAAATGAATTCCAAAAATCTTGGGCAAATCCAAAGAAGGTTTTCCTGTACGTTCATCACAAAAAATTTCTAGATCCCAATATACCCAATGCCAAATAGCTGCCAAGAAGCACAAGCCAGAAAACACGATATGTGCTGCGGCTACCCCTTCGTAACTCCAAAGACCCGGATTCGTTATAGTCCCTCCTGTAATATTCCAACCGCCCCATGAATTGGTTATTCCTAAACGAGTCATGAAAGGTATAACGAACATACCTTGTCTCCACATTGGATCAAGAACAGGGTCGGAGGGATCAAAAACTGCTAATTCATATAGAGCCATGGAACCGGCCCAACCAGCAACCAGAGCAGTATGCATTATATGAACCGAAAGCAAACGACCGGGATCATTCAATACAACAGTATGAACACGATACCAAGGCAAACCCATGGAAATACCCCTTTATCAACGAAAAATAGACACTATGTAACTTTATTGCATTGGAAAAAACTATGTTACGGACCTCCCCTTTTTAGGTAATTATTTCGTAGAAAGGATTAATATTTGTTCTATTCTGTTAGTAATAATGGAACAATTCGATTCATAGGAAAAAAGGGAAGCGGATCTATTCTATATCCGATAAGTACCAATACGCAATGGGGGTGAATCCTATTTTATATGAACCAAGATAGCTATTGTTGTTCATCATTCAGAAGCCCGTTCGTAAAAAGTTTCCTTTAATTTTTATTCATTCTCTCTTACTTTACTTTTATTTTATATTTTATTTTAGCTTATTCAACTTATGTATTAAATATGATTAATTTAAATATGATTAATATTAATAAAGTAGGAAAAAAGGATAATATTATTAAAAAAATGAAACCCCAGTCTTACGTTTCCACATCAAAGTGAAATAGAGAACTTCATTCTCTTTTTTTTCATTTCATGCCTATTGGCGTTCCAAAAGTACCTTTTCGAAGTCCTGGAGAAGGAGATACATCTTGGGTTGACATATAGTGCGACTTGTCAGATATATTGGGCTATATGGGATTTCCCCGTTTTCTCCCTCGATCGAGATATCCTCTGTTTCGCCCAAAAAGATTGATTGAATTATCAAAAATTTGTAACGCGAAGCGCAAAAAATAAAGTGGAATTAAATGCAGGGAGTATTTAGATTGATATTAGATTATCAAAAATTTTTTATGGTTTACGTGATCGGACTAATAAAATTAAGTATCCAGGCTCCGTTTAGCAAAAACCCAATTGATAATTAATATATAATATTTTTATAATTACTACTTAATATGATATGAAAAATTATGATAAAAAATTCTATTAAAAAATACAAAAAATTGAAACAGGGTAATCTAAAACTGTTGATCAAATAATATAATTAAAAATTTGTTGACTATTTGACAGAAGACATGTGAAAGAAATGAATTGAAAAAAAAAGAAGGAGTAGTAAAAAAAAAAGACGCGGTATTTGGTTCATTTGTCCTATATGTGCAAATAAAAATCGGGCAAATTTTTCCTTTTACTCGGAGTAGAGCATAAACCTAAAAAAATGAAAAAAAAAAAGAAAGAAGCCCATTCAGGAACAAGAAAAAACCATCGCCATTTCAACTGAATCTCGATGAAAAAAAAATATCAATGAATCAAGTTAGTCTGACAGGCCTAATCAATCGTTTTATTATTTTATTATAGGATTATAATATCTAATAAAAGGGGCCAAAACTTTTTTTCTTTTACTTTTAAAAGGGGAGCAAGCCCTTCCCTTATTAAGTTAGAAAGAAAAGCCTTCTCTGAAAAAACGGGGGGGTTGGAATCGACACATTGATTTTTTCACAATTTTTGTTGAACCGTATGCATCAAAAGGTGCCTGTACGGCTCCTAAGGAATAAAATTTTATCCTAATCAACCGACTTTATCGAGAAAGATTATTTTTTTTAGGCCAAGAGGTTGATACCGAAATCTCGAATCAACTTATTAGTCTTATGATATATCTCAGTATAGAAAAGGATACCAAAGATCTTTATTTGTTTATAAACTCTCCTGGTGGATGGGTAATATCTGGAATGGCTATTTATGATACTATGCAATTTGTGCGACCCGATGTACAGACAATATGCATGGGATTGGCCGCTTCAATAGCATCCTTTATCCTAGTCGGAGGAGCAATTACCAAACGTATAGCATTCCCTCACGCTTGGCGCCAATGAGTTTTTTTATTTTCGAGAAAAAAATACTATGCCTTCGCCATCGGAAATATGAATTAGTTAAGTAATAATAGCATGGCACTTCGAATTCGATATGAAATTTTTTAGATTAAAAAAATTAGATTATATATTGAAAGAGTAGTATGAGATAAGGAGGGGGTATTTCAAATTATATCTTCCCTATTCGGGCACATCTCAGCGTCACAAACTTTGTTTTCACACCGGAAGCTTATTTACAAAATTTATAGTAAAAAAAAAAAAAAGACACTTTGGGATTGCTGAATCATAGACGGATCAAAAAAATGATATATAAAGCAACGGAACCATCATAGTATTTTTTTAACTCCTACAAAAAAGAAGGATGGTAATTGGATCATTTATGGATCTGCGTATAATACAACCTATATTTTGTTTTCTTTCGCCGAAAGGAAAGGTCAAAAACGTAAATTCCATTGTGTAGCCGTATGCAATGCACAAAAAAAGCCTGTACGGTTATTCAAATTTCTCTGTTTTTTTGGTTATCTCGCCTCATTCTGCGAAATAGAAGAACCTTTTCTATTATATCATCAGGGTAATGATCCATCAACCCGCTAGTTCGTTTTATGAGGCACAAACGGGAGAATTTATCTTGGAAGCGGAAGAACTACTAAAACTTCGCGAAACCATCACAAGGGTTTATGTACAAAGAACGGGCAAACCTATATGGGTTGTATCCGAAGACATGGAAAGGGATGTTTTTATGTCAGCAACAGAAGCCCAAGCTCATGGAATTGTTGATCTTGTAGCGGTTCAATAAAAAATAGGAGCGATTTCATGCAAATCTACCATTGCTAATTTTATATCTTTTTAGATTAAAGGTTTAGTTTCATATTCTCTTCAATATATTTTTTTTAATATTGAAGAGAATCTTCAAGACAAGTAATTCAGAATTAGCCGGTTAGAACCCATCTAAACCAGCCCATTATTTATATGATTCCGTATGCCAACCATTAAACAACTTATTAGAAATACAAGACAGCCAATCCGAAATGTCACGAAATCCCCAGCGCTTCGGGGATGCCCTCAGCGACGAGGAACATGTACTCGGGTGTATGTGCGACTCGTTTAGATCATAGACTGAAACACAAAAAGGAAATTCTTTTTGAAATATCAAGGATCAGTCCCTGTTAATAAAATAGAATGGAGGAACTCGATTCATTATTTCAAAAAGATAGATCATTCATATCTTCTATTGTGTCTGAAACTTATGGTTTACATTGGTGCAAATCCAATCAACTCCATTTTTGAGAAAACCCCCAATGATAACAAATGGTTATCCATTAAGCGGGGGAAATTCCATTTTTTATTAAAAAGATTCCACTCTTGAAAGAAAAAAACGGACTAACAGGGTAAACGACCAAATCAATTTTAAAATGAAATACCGTTACTGTATAAAGTGGATCTCATTGTGAAAGACCTATTACTGTAATATTAATGGGGTAGAGCCAAAGAATGTGAATTGTACAAGTTACCAATAATATTGATTAATTAAAAGAAGGAGCTCCGGTGTATAGAGAGGACCTCACCGTTTTAGAAGTAACCATATAAACGATGGAACCCACTATTTATCCATTTCTATTTACTACTTTTTGTAGTTATTCTATTTTTTTATATCAAGTATCAAGGCAATTTATCCTTTCAAAGCAAAGCAAAGGAAAATACCTAGCAAAAAATAGTGGTGGGGAAGGTTAGAGTAGCAAAAGCCATTGGAATTTTTTTTTATACATTGGAATAATTCGTTTGGTTATTAATGACTAGTAAAGGGGAAAAGAATAACTAAAAAAAAGAATTAGTTATTCATCAAAGTTTGATTTATTCAATGACTAGAATTAAACGCGGATATATAGCTCGGAGGCGTAGAACAAAACTTCGTTTATTTGCATCAAGCTTTCGAGGGGCTCATTCACGACTTACACGAACTATGACTCAACAGAGAATAAGAGCTTTAGTTTCGGCTCATCGGGATAGGGGTAAAAGAAAAAGAGATTTTCGTCGTTTATGGATCACTCGAATAAATGCCGTAATTCACGAAATGGAGGTATTCTATAGTTATAACCGATTCATACACAATCTGTACAAGAAGCAATTACTTCTTAATCGAAAAATACTTGCACAAATAGCTCTATTAAATAGGAGTTGTCTTTATACGATTTCGAATGAGATCAAAAAATGAGGGGATTGGAAGAAATCCACTAAAATATTTGAAATAGAGTTCTAAGGAGAATAAGCTCGGGGAGGGTAGAGTAGAAATTAGTATTATAAAAAAAAGTCGTCAAAACAAAACGAGGGTATATAGTCGCTAAAAAAAGAGTTATTCTTTTTCTTTTCGATGATTCTTTTCTTTTTTTTTTATGACAGACACAGACGTAACAATCAAATTTTGATTCTTGATTGGATTTGTCGAACAAAATATTAACCTCTTTTTTAATTCCTTCAGATTGGAATTATTATTCAATTGAAGAATAAGTCTATTTTTTTCTGGTTCTAAGGCTAGTAGTTCTAGGGGTCGACTCACTTCTTTCAAATTGTTTCTGATTATTAAGAAAAGGTAACAAAGATAAAATACGAGCTTGTTTTATAGCAATAGTAATTAATCGTTGTTGTTTTAAAGTTACTCTATTCACCCGTCTAGATAATATTTTTCCTTGTTCACTAATAAATCGACTAATTAAACTCATGTTTCTATAATCAATTCGATCCCCCGATTGGATCGGGGGCAAACGCCGACGAAAAGATCGCTTGGATTTAGTAAAAGGTCGCTTAGATTTATTCATAATTTTTTTATTCCTTACCTCTAAAATCCTATTTTGATCGGATCAAAATAAAAACGATTTCTATTTCTATATAGGATAGAGTTTCTATATAGAATTAAGAATATAGGATTAGATTTCTTTCTATTGATTTATTTGTTTATATTTATATATATGTAATAATACGTAGATACTATCATTATTCCTGTTCTTAAAATAAAATTTGACATACAAGTACTCAATTTGATCTATTTCTTGATTTCCCCGTGAATTGTATGTTTATAACAATAGGGACAGAATTTTCTCAATTCCAATCGACTAGGAGTGTTATGCCGATTCTTTTGAGTAATATATCTGGAAATTCCCGCCGATTTTTTCTTAATATCATTTCGAACACAACTGGTACATTCCAAAATAATTGTTACTCGAACATCTTTACCTTTGGCCATGAAACCTCCTTTGGATTTATGATTCACCCCAATCTTCTATTTTCATTTTAGGATCCATAAAGAACAAGAACCAAAAAAATAGAAGCTGTTAATTAACTAAAAAAAATTTCTGAAATATTTCGTTGCAATGAATATTAATTAGTAATTAAATAAAAATAAAATAATAAGCAATACAATGATTTTTTGAAAACTATATTTAAAATCTTTGTACAGTATTTTTTTTAAGTATCTCGTAGGATACTCTTTCCCTAGCAACACTTTTTTTTTGTTCTATTACTAATTTAATTGGATCCTGAACCCTCGTTTTTATGACCTTTCGCCCCCTTTTTTTTTTCTAATTATTTTTTTAGAATGAAAATGAATTAAAAAAAGGGGGGGGGGCGAAAGGTCCCCGATCGTTGATCGTATCTCTAAAATATTTTACCCTTTCTGATGTTAATAACTAGAATTAAAAAAAGGGAAATGTTAATGCATCTGGAAATAAACGATTAATCTCTATTAATAAACCTGCTAACGAAACGAACCATAGAGTACTTAGTACCGGTGCTACGGAAAGATATGTTTTTAGATCTCGCATTTGAAATCCTCCTTCTTTCTTCTTTATTGTATTACAATATATATAGTAATATATATAACTATAGATGTACATGTAGTTAAGAAGTTCTTGTATTTGTATACGTAACCCCCCATTTTCCAAATTAGAATTGAAATATTGTCTACTGGAACGATCTTATAGATTCCATTTGAAAATGGAAACGCCTTTTATGTAAAATTGAAATTGATAGAATTTTCCTAAAAAAAAAGTAATTTTTTTAATTATATATATGTTTGTTATCTGTGATATGAGAAAAAAAAAGAAGGATGTGGAAAACAAGACAGGAATTCTCTACAATGACACTGTAAACCAATTGAAAGGGATGTAGCGCAGCTTGGTAGCGCGTTTGTTTTGGGTACAAAATGTCACGGGTTCAAATCCTGTCATCCCTACCTATTACTGCTCTTCTGAGCAGTAACGAGGGATCTATTTTAGATCTATCTTTTTTTAATAAAATTGGACATACATATAATTCTGAAATTTATGATATACTATGATATAGTATATACGTACAAAATCGAGTTCGGGTTAAAGAATGTCCTCTTTCTAGCCTTTTTGTTTTTTAGAAAAAACAAGAAAAGCGCTCTTAGTTCAGTTCGGTAGAACGTGGGTCTCCAAAACCCAATGTCGTAGGTTCAAATCCTACAGAGCGTGATGTCACTCTTGTTTATTAGATTGTGTCAAAATTCCACTGTTCGCAAATAATTGAGCAGCAATCTGAATTAGACCTCCCGCATATGAAAGCAAGAAGGAGGTCAGTCAAAAAAAAGAGATGTTAATTAATCAAAAGTCCAACTGATCACCACGTCTGTATTGTAAATAAGCAGTTACGAATAATCCAGCCAAAGTAATAGGAATTAGACCTAAGACGATTCCAAATAAAGAAACTTCAATCATTTCAATTTTCTTTTGTTTTCATTTTTGAAAGGGAGAAAGGAGAGGTACTATCTATTCCTAGCTCTTAATCTGTATTGCCGATGAATCTCAATGACTAAAATTGGATAATTAACACGGTAAGGAACTATCGAACATATGAAATACCATAGAAATCCTTTTTTATAAAAAAATCTTCATTCAATTCATTTCAAATAAGTCGTATTTTGCTTAGACCAATAAATAGAACTGAGGTTATAGTTAAAGCTGCTAGTAGAAAACCGAAATAACTAGTTATAGTAGGCATGAAGGGACTCAATAAAATATGTTTTTTTATACATATGTTTCTAAAGTACTTCCCTAAGTTTCAATAAAAAAAAAAATTTTAAGATAGATAAAAATACTAGTTACAAGAATCAAAAAATTCAATTGAAAATTTGTGAGTTATCAATCATTATCGGTGGTATGAACAAAAATAGAGAAAAAGAAAAAGAACTAAATTCATCGTCTTTAGCATCTGCACCATCTCAGGATTCAGAATTCACGTAACTGATTCATTGAAAAACTCTTTAAGAAATTAATAAGAAAAAAATAATACATAAAAAAAGAACTCTATTATATAACTTCAGTCAAAACATAGAACTTTTTTTGAATAAACATGTAAAAAGTTTAAAAGAAGTTGTTTGATTCTTTTTTTTTTTTTTTTTAAGTGACCTTAGAACCTAGAATACGCCCCCTTCTACTTTATTCAAATTGAATTTATTTCAATTTGAATAAATAAAGTAGATTAATATAGTAGAGCAGTTTTCTTCATTTAATCTATCGAATGAGACCAAAAAGAGGTATC